CTGGTGCGGGCCTGAATCAATTTGAATTATTATAAATCAATTTGAATTATTATAAATCAATTTGAATTATTATAAATCAATTTGAATTATTATAAATCAATTTGAATTATTATAAATCAATTTGAATTATTATAAATCAATTTGAATTATTATAAATCAATTTGAATTATTATAAATCAATTTGAATTATTATAAATCAATTTGAATTATTATAAATCAATTTGAATTATTATAAATCAATTTGAATTATTATAAATCAATTTGAATTATTATAAATCAATTTGAATTATTATAAATCAATTTGAATTATTATAAATCAATTTGAATTATTATAAATCAATTTGAATTATTATAAATCAATTTGAATTATTATAAATCAATTTGAATTATTATAAATCAATTTGAATTATTATAAATCAATTTGAATTATTATAAATCAATTTGAATTATTATAAATCAATTTGAATTATTATAAATCAATTTGAATTATTATAAATCAATTTGAATTATTATAAATCAATTTGAATTATTATAAATCAATTTGAATTATTATAAATCAATTTGAATTATTATAAATCAATTTGATTGGGCCGGTGGCCGTACCCTCCTTGCTTAAATGTCTGCTGTTTCCGGGGGTTTGCAGAGTACAGGCATTTCAAGATTTAGGGGGGGTAGGGGGGGTTTACCCTAGTCTAGACCTTTGTTACTGCAGGGGGGACGAAGAAGGTAATGTTAGTCAAAGCTGTGTGTGCTTATGCACCTGATAAAATAGAATGCCATTCTTATTCAATGTCTTTTAATCATTCACCATCTTGTTGCGGTGCAAGGGACATGAACAACCTTGGCTAGCTTTGACGCCCTGCACTCTGAAATGTAAGAGGAAAGGATAATAAAAAAGGTACCAGATGCGCTGTGGAGTGAACGCTCGGCTAGGTGGGTAACGAAGAGATGGTTTCCACCATTAACTTATGCAAGCGTCAATGGAAGTATGTGGGACGTATCCAAGGCATGTCCCTGAAGTAGGAACCAAATGCCAGGAATAATTCATAGTGTGAAACCCCCACAGTTATTGACCCTGACCATCAATAAACGTTTGCATAAAGATATAGTAGTTTGCTCGGTTCTTACTGTGCAATCCTTTTGACATTCATTTGTTGTTGATACTTGGTAGAGTGTTTCGCGGACTTTGAGTTGGTATTAAATAGCGTTGTGTACTAGACTGCTACCATGCTCTTCGTGAGCTTGATCAGGTTCTTGCCCTTCTTAAGAGAATGTAAGGTCCTGATTGTTCTAATAAAACCTATGGTGTTAATACATATCTGGTTTCAAGGGGTAGTTTAATGTGAGAATCCTGGCTTTGGGAGCCAGGGGCAGGAGTTAAACCCTCTTCTCCTTGAGGTTCTAGGTTGCCGTAGTTGAATAACAACGGTGGTTTTTCAATCCACTAGTCTTGGTTAGAATCCTGGCGGGAACTATGACTTTAGCCATGTGATTAGGTTTATTTCTTCTCGTACTGGGGTTGGTGGCGGTGGCCTCTAACCCCTCCCCATACTTTGCAGCCTTGGGGCTTGTCATGGTAGCGGGAGTTGGTTGTGGTGTGCTAGCTGGACACGGGGGGTCTTTCTTGTCCCTGGTGCTTTTCCTCATTTATCTGGGGGGTATGCTGGTGGTGTTTGCTTACTCGGCTGCACTTGCGGCCGAGCCCTACCCTGAGACTTGGGGCAGCCGGCCAGTGCTGGGCAGCATGCTAATTCTCGGGTCGATTGTAGCGGGGGCCTCCACTTTCTTCCTTGAGGGGTGGTTCCAGGCTTCGTGGGTGGGGGCCGATGAGGTGGGGGGGTTCTTCGTGGCCCGGGGGGATATGGGCGGGGTAGCAAGCATGTACGCTTCAGGTGGGGGGCTCCTGGTGATCGGTGCTGGGGTCTTACTCCTCACGCTGTTTGTGGTTCTGGAGCTTACTCGTGGGTTGTCCCGAGGGGCACTTCGGGCTGTTTAGGGGGGAGGGGTCGGTCAAGACGGGCTCAGGCGGAGTTTGGTGGCGATAAGATGCTTGGGGGTTTAACCCAAAATTCCACCTCGACAAGGTGGTGTAATTGTTTTACTAGCCTCTCCAAGAAAGTGGCAGAGTGGTATTGTGTTCGACTTGAAATCGACCTACGGGGGTTCAATTCCTCCCTTTCTCGAGGCAGGGTGGCTGAGTGTTATAGCGGTGGATTGTAGACCCATGGACGGAGGTTAGATTCCTTTTCCTGTCAAGCTCCGGGGTGTTATCACGCCAGATTGCAAATCTGGAGAGGTAGGCGAGTAGCCTGCCGGGGCTTGGGCCTGGAAAGCCTTAGCTTAATTAAAGCATATGCTTTGCACGCATGAGATGCTGGATAATGCCCGGCAGGTTTTAAGTGCGTAGAGATTAGTGTAGCGGAAGCACTAAGAGTTTTGATCTCTTCAGGTTGGGTTCGAACCCCATATTTCTAATTATCGGTGTACCCCGGTATCTGCCAACTGTGATGTGGCAGCGGGGGGGATTCTAACCCCCGGCGTCCGGTTTACAAGACCGGCGCTCTGAGTCTGAGCTACCGCTGCATGTGGCTAGGATTGTCTTATTTTCTACCCAGCTGGCCGCGGGGAGGAGGACCAGGAAGATGCTGAAGTAGATCACCGAGGCGAGTTGTCCAATAACAATGTAGGGGTCCTCCACGGGCATTCCTCCAATCCAGGTTAGGATAATTACATCAGCGATCAAGATCCAGAACAGGGCCTGGGTTAGGGGGCGAAATGTTAGGCTTCGCTGCTTGGAGGTGTGTAGGATCGGGATGACCATGAGGACTAGGATTGAGAATAGAAGGGCAAGGACTCCCCCTAGTTTGTTAGGAATAGACCGCAAGATCGCGTAGGCGAAGAGGAAGTACCATTCGGGTTTGATGTGCGGAGGGGTGACGAGTGGGTTGGCAGGGGTGAAGTTGTCTGGGTCGCCTAGTAAGTTGGGTGAGAACAGGGCGAGCGTGACCAGCGCGAGGATGAGGGCTGCAAACCCCAGGATGTCCTTGTAAGAAAAGTAAGGGTGGAAGGATACCTTGTCGGCTTCCGAGCTAACCCCGGTCGGGTTGTTGGACCCTGTCTCGTGAAGGAATAGGAGGTGGATAACAGTAGCGGCGAGGATCACGAAGGGCAGAAGAAAGTGGAATGCAAAGAATCGGGTGAGGGTTGCGTTATCTACGGAGAACCCCCCTCAAATCCATTGGACTAGCGCGTTTCCTACGTAGGGTACCGCGGACAGAAGATTGGTAATGACAGTCGCCCCTCAGAAGGACATTTGTCCTCACGGCAGTACGTAGCCGACGAAGGCTGTCATCATCACGAGGAGAAGAAGAACGACCCCGATGTTTCAGGTCTCCTTGTACAAGTAAGACCCGTAGTAGAGGCCCCGGCCGATGTGCATGTAAATACAGATGAAGAAGAAGGAGGCCCCATTAGCGTGCATATTACGGATCATCCACCCGTAGTTGACGTCTCGGCAGATGTGGGCGACTGAGGAGAAGGCTGTTGCGATGTCTGAGGTGTAGTGCATTGCCAGGAATAATCCTGTCAGGATTTGCGCGATAAGGCATAGGCCTAGCAGGGACCCGAAGTTTCATCATACGGAGATGTTTGAGGGAGCGGGCAAATCCACTAGAGCGTCGTTCGCGATTTTCAGGAGGGGGTGGGACTTTCGTAGGTTGGCCATTAGGGCGGGGGGGTTATAATGCGGGGTCTGTTGGGGGCTAAAGGAGGGTTACGAAGTACATCGCCGGGAGGGAGAGTAGAAAGAAAGTCAGAAAGCTCTTAATGGCCCCTCGTTGTAGGTTGCTGGTTGCTGAGGCAAGGGGGGTGTTGAGGGCGGAGACGGCCTTGGGCCCCGTCTTCTCGAGCCATGTCTGGTCAACCAGCTGATTTGCTATGGTTTGTCCAAGGACCAGGTTGACCTTGGGGGCGTGGCGGTGCACCAGAGCGGGGAAGTAGCCTAGCATGTTAGAAAAGTTGTGAGGTGCTGGAGCAGGGCTAGCTTTCATCTGCTTGCTGGTTAAGGAGGCGAGTTCTAGGGCTACCAGGAGGCCAAGGGTGGTGACGGCTAGCGCAGCTATCTTAAGCTCGAAGGGTATTGACATTACGGGGGTCTTGTTTGGGGTTATGTTAAGTGTAATGAGGAGTCCTGCAATAATGCTCCCCCAGGCCAGCCGTTTAATAGGTTGAATGACAGATTGGTCATTTTCGTTGATGGGGGACAAGCTGCTGAATCGAGGATGCCCTATAGGGACGTAGTACACTACGCGGAGGCTGTAGACCGCGGTGAGAGCAGTAGCAACTAGGGTGAGGGCTAGTGCTCACGCGTTTAGTTGCGAGGTGTTGAGTGCTTCGATGATGGCATCTTTGGAGAAAAACCCGGCAAGGAAGGGGGTCCCGGTAAGGGCAAGGCTACCGATCGTCAGGCAGGTGGAGGTGAAGGGCGTGAGGTGGTGCATGCCACCTATCTTCCGGATGTCCTGCTCGTCATTGAGACTGTGGATGACTGAGCCGGAGCACAGAAAGAGTATTGCCTTGAAGAAGGCATGTGTGCAAATGTGGAGAAACGCGAGTTGAGGTTGGCCCAGGCCTACTGTAACCATCATGAGCCCCAGCTGGCTGGAAGTGGAGAAGGCTACGATCTTCTTGATATCGTTCTGGGTAAGTGCGCAGATGGCTGTAAAAAGGGTTGTCACAGCTCCTAAACATAGGCAAATAGTTAGGGCTGTGGGGTTATCCTTTATAAGAGGGCTGATTCGAACAAGGAGGAAGATCCCTGCCACTACCATCGTGCTTGAGTGGAGGAGGGCGGATACTGGAGTGGGGCCCTCCATTGCAGAGGGGAGCCAGGGATGCAGGCCAAATTGGGCCGATTTGCCCGTAGCTGCGATGATGGCTCCGACTAGGGGGTATGTCATGTCAGTCCCGGGTGCCGTGGCAAAGATTTGGTGCAATTCTCACGAGTTGAGGTTGGTAGCTAGTCACGCCATGCTAAAAATTAGCCCGATGTCACCAATGCGGTTGTATAGAACGGCTTGGAGAGCTGCTGTATTAGCGTCGGCCCGGGCGTGCCACCAGCCAATGAGGAGGAAAGACAAGATCCCGACCCCCTCCCAGCCGATGAATAGCTGGAATATATTGTTGGCTGTAACCAGGACAAGCATTGCGATCAAAAAGATGAGCAGGTACTTGAAGAATCGGCCAACGTGGGGGTCGGCGTGCATATACCAGGAGGCAAACTCCAGGATGGACCATGAAACATATAGTGCAATCGGCATGAAGATCAGGGAGTAGAAGTCAAACTTGAAGCTAAGGCTAATGTCGAATGTTCCCGTGTTCATCCACGTTAGGACCGTTGTGACTTCTTCTTCCCCGCTCCCCAGGTAGAGGGAAAGGGGGAGGAGGCTAACAAAGAATGCTGTTTTAACAGCGGTTTTAACGTGCGAGACATGCCATGTTGGCGGGCGGGGGGTGGGCTGCAGGGTAGTAACCAGGGGGTAGACCAGCAGCCCAAAGACGATAAGGAGGGCGCAGGTTGCAGTATGGGCGGTGTTAAACATAACTACTGCTCGGATTTGCACCGAGATTTTTTGGTTCCTAAGACCAACGGATAGACTGTTATCCTTCAGGAGTGGGGCGAGTGAGCTTTGGGGTCCAACCAAAGTTGTGAAGATTAGCAGTCTTCAGTGCTGCGAGCCTCTCTCGGCTGACAAGGGGATTTTAACACCTGTCTCTAGAACCACAATCTAATGTTTTAGTTAAACTATGTCCGCAAGCAGCTAGTCCTCAGATCAGCTCCGGCTTGAGGATCAAGAGGAAAAGTGGGGCCAGGTGCAGGGTAATAAGGAGGTGTTCTCGTGAGTGGGAAGGCTCCAGGGCCATTAGGTGGGAGGGGGTGGCCCCCCGCTGGGTCATAAGAAACATATACAGAGAGTAGGCGGCTGTAATGAAGGTTCCGAGGCCAGTTAAGAGAATGGTTCAAGGGGATCATGAAAAGAGGGATGTGATAATTATGATTTCCCCCATGAGGTTGGGCAGAGGGGGAAGGGCCAGGTTGGCGAGGCTGGCGAAGAACCACCAGGTTGCTATAAGGGGCAGCACTAGCTGTAGTCCTCGGGCAAGGACCATGGTTCGGCTGTGAGTCCGTTCGTAGTTGGTGTTGGCTAGGCAGAAGAGAGCAGAAGAGGTGAGGCCGTGGGCGATCATCAAAATGGTAGCTCCCGCTAGTCCCCAGGGGGTCTGGATGAGGATAGCCCCTACGACTAGCCCCATATGGCTTACAGATGAGTAGGCGATGAGAGACTTGAGGTCCGTTTGGCGCAGGCAGATGGAGCTCGTTATGATGATGCCCCATAGTGCCAGAATAATAAACGGGTAACTTATCTGACGGGTAAGTGGCTCAAGCAGAGGAAGTACGCGGATCATGCCATAGCCCCCTAGCTTAAGAAGAACTGCTGCAAGAACCATTGAGCCCGCTACTGGTGCCTCTACGTGCGCCTTGGGCAGCCAGAGGTGGACCCCGTACAGAGGCATTTTGACCAAGAAGGCTAGCATGCATCCGACCCACCAAAGCTTATGTCCGAAGGTGACAAGCTCAAGTGTAGGAGGGTACTGGATAGTAAATAAAGAAAGGGTCCCCCCTTTGTTGACAAGGGTGAGAAGGACTACGAGCAGAGGTATGGACCCCGCTAGAGTGTAGAACAAGAAATAGGTCCCGGCCTTTATGCGGGCTGATTGGTTCCCCCACCGGGTAATGATAACGAGGGTGGGGATGAGGGTCGCTTCAAATATGACGTAAAACAGGATTAGCTCAGTAGCCCCAAATGCTAGGATAAGGAAGAGCTGGAGGAGGGTAAGAAGCATAACGTAGGCCCGTTGGCGGTTCAGAGGCTCCGATTTTGTGTGGTTCTGACTGGCTAAAATTATTAAGGGGAGGAGTCAGCATGAGAGGACTAAAAGGGGCGTTGAAAGGGGGTCGGTAGCAATATACCGGCTCACCGCAGTCCAGCCAGTTTCGGACGTGTAATTAACTCAGGCGAGGCTAAGGAGAGCGATGCAAAAACTGTGAGTGAGTGCTGTGGGCCATAACCACTTTGGTTTGGAGAATCAAATGGTGGGGAGCAGTATTAGCGTCGGGATAAGGACTTTTAGCATTGTAATAGGTTAAAGCTTTGCAGCCGGTCTGTCCCATGAGTTCGGGCGGTGGCCACTAGAAGACCGAGGCCCGCACTTGCTTCGCAGGCTGAAAATGCCAGAAGAATCATGGGGGCTGTTGAGAATACCGTTGAGTTGAGCTGTAAGGTTCAGAGGGAGAGCGCAATAAAGAGGGATAACATCATCCCCTCCAGGCATAAAAGGGCTGAAAGGAGATGGTGGCGGTGGAGTGCCAATCCGGTGAGGCCTAGTGTGAATGCTGCTGAAAAGGCAAAGTGGGCTGGGGTCATCAGGCGGCTGCGGAGTTGAACCACAAGTGTTTGAGCCGAAATCAAAGGTTTTGTTTAAACTAGCTGCCTATTCTGCCCACTCGAGGCCGCCCTGGGTTCACTCGTAGACTAGACCTAGCGTCAGTAGAACCAGAACCCCGGTCGCTCACGCGAAAGTCATAGATGGAGAGGCTAGCTGGTTCCCCCAGGGGAGGGGGAGCAAGAGGGCGATTTCCAGATCAAATAGAAGAAAGAGGATGGCAACCAGGAAGAATCGTAGGGAGAAGGGCAGGCGAGCAGACCCCATAGGGTCAAACCCGCATTCGTAGGGGGAAAGCTTCTCGTGATCAGGGGTGATAATGGGCAGCCAGAAGGATACTAGCGCGAGGACAAGGCAGAGAATGACCGAGATAAAGATGATCGTTAAGAGCAGGCTCATTATCCCTCCTTGGGTTCTAACCAAGACTGGGTGATTGGAAGTCACGTATACTAAATTGATATTAGAGAGATTAGGAGCCTCATCAGTAGATGGAGATATAGAGGAACAGCCATACGACGTCTACGAAGTGCCAGTACCAGGCAGCCGCTTCGAAGCCGAAGTGGTGATTAGATGTGAAGTGGTGCTGAATTTGTCGCGCTAGGCAGACTGCGAGGAAGGTGGACCCGATAAGGACGTGGAGTCCATGAAAGCCCGTTGCCACGAAGAAGGTACAGCCGTACACCCCATCCGCAATGGTGAAAGGTGCCTCGTGGTACTCTAAGCCTTGGAGGAAGGTGAAGTAGCCCCCCAGCAGGATCGTAAGTGCGAGAGATTGAATGGCCTGCTTTCGCTTCCCTTCTATGATACTGTGATGGGCCCATGTGACGGTGACGCCGGATGCTAGGAGGACAGCCGTATTTAGTAGGGGGACCTCAAATGGGTCCAAGGGGGTGATTCCGGCAGGAGGCCAGAGTCCCCCTAGCTCAGGCGTGGGGGCCAGGCTGGAGTGGTAGAAGGCCCAAAAGAAGCCGAGGAAGAATAGGACTTCGGATGTAATGAAAAGAATTATTCCGTATCGGAGGCCCTTTTGGACAGGAGGGGTGTGGTGTCCTTGAAAGGTCCCTTCTCGGACAATATCGCGTCATCATTGGCAGATAGTGAGGATCAGTAAGATGGTTCCGAGAGTTATGAGTGTCGTGGAGTGGAAGTGGAATCAAATCGCTAAGCCTGAGGTTATTAAAAGGGCAGCAACGGCCCCCGTGAGGGGCCAAGGGCTGGGGTCAACTATGTGGTATGGGTGCGCTTGGTTGGCCATTATACGTTTTCTTGTAAATAGAGGCTTAAGAGAAGGACAAAGACGTACGCCTGGATCATCGCTACTGCCACCTCTAACAGGGTCAAGAGGAACAGAAGGGCCGCAGTAAGCAGGGCTACTGTGGGCATAAGGGGCATAAGGACATAGGCCGCAGTTGCGATAAGCTGCATTAGGAGGTGGCCTGCGGTTAAGTTGGCTGTTAGCCGTACCCCTAGGGCCAGGGGTCGAATAAAGAGGCTGATGGTTTCGATGATAATGAGGACGGGAATAAGAGGGGTTGGTGTTCCTTCAGGTAGGAGGTGTCCTAGGGCGTGGGTGGGTTGTGTTCGCATGCCAATAATCACGGTCGCTAACCACAGGGGGACAGCTAGGCCCATATTTAAGGACAATTGGGTTGTAGGTGTGAATGTGTATGGTAGGAGGCCCAGCATATTAATTGTAAGAAGGAACATCATCAAGGAGGCAAATAGGGCTGCTCACTTGTGTCCGGGGGTATTTATGGGGAGAAGCAGCTGGCTGCTGAACCGGTTGAGGGACCAGGTCTGAAGGCCAAGGAGTCGGTTGACGACTCACCGCCCGGTAGGGGCAGGGAAGAGAACTCAGGGGAGGGCGATAGCAAGGGCCATCAGAGGGATGCCGAAGCAAGTGGGCGATGCAAACTGGTCGAAGAAGCTTAAGATCATGGTCAGGTTCAGGTGGTTTTTTGGAGAAGTTGTGCGTCTTGAGCGAGAGGCTCGTTGGGTGTGGTGTGGCTTAAGACTTTACCGGGGATGATTGTCAGAAAAATCAGTCACGAGAATACCAGAATTAAAAATCATGGTGCTGGATTAAGTTGTGGCATGCCGCAAAGGGTGGGTGTTAGTCACCAATCTCCAGATTAAAAGGCTGGCGCTTTACATTTAGCTTCTTAGCGAGGCGTCTTCGGCTATAAGAGTGGATCACCCTTCAAAATGTTCTAAGGGGGTCGATTCTACTACAATTGGTATGAAGCTGTGATTCGCCCCGCAAATTTCCGAGCACTGCCCGTAAAAAACACCTGGGCGATCAAGGATGAAAGTTGCTTGGTTGAGGCGGCCGGGGACAGCGTCCACCTTAACCCCCAGGGCTGGGAGTGCCCATGAGTGGAGGACGTCCTCGGCAGTTACGAGCACTCGCACTGGGGACTCGGCTGGAACAACCATCCGGTGGTCTGCTTCTAGGAGGCGGAACTGTCCGGGTGCAAGGTCTTGTGTGGGGATCATATAGGCGTCAAATTCGAGCTCCTCGTAGTCGGTGTACTCATAAGTCCAGTACCACTGATGGCCGATGGCTTTCACGGTCACGTGGGGTGCGTTGACCTCGTCCATTATATATAGGAGGCGTAGGGAGGGCAGGGCGATCAGGATCAGGACTACTGCTGGGAGAACTGTCCAGATAACCTCAATCTCTTGGGAGTCAAGTACAAGCTTGTCAGTTAGCTTTGCAGTTACCATTGCCAGAATAATATATAGCACCATGGTGCTGATCAGGATTACGATTATCAGGGCGTGGTCGTGGAAGTGTAGTAGTTCTTCTATTAAGGGGGAGGCTGCATCCTGAAGTCCGAGCTGTATTGGGTGTGCCATTTGCCAAGATATGCGGGTCTCAACCCGCAAGCCTGCCTCTCCAAGGCAGTTCGCTTATACCTAAGGCCTTGCGGCAGTTTGGCTAGTCTAGTTGGGTTTGTACAAAGGCTGGCTCCTCGAAGGTGTGGTAAGGGGGTGGGCAGCCGTGGAGTCACTCAATATTGGTAGTTGTAAGCTCCACTGATAGGACTTCTCGTTTAGCGCTGAATGCTTCTCAAATAATGAATAAGAACATTACCACTGCAATAAGAGAGACCAGCGATCCGATAGAGGACACAGTATTTCATAGCGTATAAGCGTCGGGGTAGTCAGAGTACCGTCGTGGCATGCCTGCGAGCCCCAGGAAGTGTTGCGGGAAGAATGTAAGGTTTACCCCTACGAACATCACTCCGAAATGAATTTTTGTTCATGCAGAGTGCAGAGTGTACCCTGTGAAGAGCGGGAACCAGTGTACGAACCCCGCAACGATTGCGAACACGGCCCCCATGGATAGTACGTAGTGGAAGTGGGCGACCACGTAGTACGTATCATGTAGAACGATGTCAAGGGATGAGTTGGCTAGTACGATGCCCGTAAGGCCTCCTACCGTGAAAAGGAAGATAAACCCGAGTGCTCAAAGCATGGGTGTCTCTCATTTAATCTCTCCCCCGTGGAGGGTGGCTAGTCAGCTAAACACTTTAACCCCTGTGGGAATGGCAATGATTATCGTAGCTGATGTGAAGTACGCCCGAGTGTCCACATCCATACCTACAGTGAACATGTGGTGAGCTCACACAATGAACCCTAGCAGCCCGATTGCTATCATTGCTCAAACCATACCCATATAACCAAACGGCTCTTTTTTACCGGAGTAGTATGCTACAATATGGGAGATTATCCCGAACCCGGGGAGGATTAAGATGTAGACTTCAGGGTGGCCGAAGAACCAGAATAGGTGTTGGTATAGGATGGGGTCGCCCCCTCCGGCCGGGTCAAAGAAAGTGGTGTTCAGGTTCCGGTCTGTTAAGAGCATGGTAATCCCAGCAGCGAGAACAGGGAGTGAGAGAAGCAGAAGAACTGCAGTGATTAGTACCGCTCAGACGAACAGAGGCACTTGGTACATTGTCATGGCTGGTGGTTTCATGTTTAGAATTGTTGTAATGAAATTGATAGCCCCGAGGATGGATGAAATGCCTGCAAGATGAAGAGAGAAGATGGTCAAGTCCACTGATGCTCCCGCGTGGGCAAGATTGCCGGCCAGAGGGGGGTAGACAGTCCACCCGGTCCCCGCCCCCGCCTCTACGCCCGAGGAGGCGAGTAGTAGGAGAAATGAGGGGGGCAGCAGTCAGAAGCTCATGTTATTCATACGGGGGAAGGCCATGTCCGGGGCCCCCACCATTAGGGGGATCAGCCAGTTGCCGAAGCCTCCGATCATAATAGGCATTACTATAAAGAAGATTATCACAAAGGCGTGGGCCGTGACAATGACGTTATAGATCTGGTCATCACCGAGCAGTGCTCCCGGCTGGCTAAGCTCTGCTCGAATAAGAAGGCTGAGTGCTGTCCCAACCATGCCTGCTCAAGCACCAAATACGAGGTACAGGGTGCCAATATCTTTGTGATTAGTGGAGAAAAGTCAACGCGTTGTTGCCACAGGTGGGGGGGGGCTTCCCCGCCTTTTTCCCCAACAAGGCGGGGAAGTAGACAGATGCCCGCTGGTTTGGGCGCTTAGCTGTTAACTAAGAGTTCGCAGGGTCGAGGCCTGCCTGTCTAGTGTCGCAGGGGCTGAGGGGCTTCCACCCCCGATTAGGGCTTTGAAGGCCCTTGGTTTGTTCGAGCCTAAGCCCCTGCTAGGGATTAAGCATTGCGGCGACCCCCGGGGTGAGGGGCAGGAGCATAAGTGCTCCGGCGCTGAAGAATGCAACCGGAAGAGAGGGGTGAGATGAGCATAAGCGCCACGAGGCGGTGGTGGTGAGGTTGTTGGGGGGGATGGTTAGGGCGAAAGCGTGGGATAGGCGAAGGTCGAAGTACAGGCTTAGGAGGGCAGAAAGGGCAGCTAGCGTGGCGAGAGCTGACAGGTCCTGCTTGGTAAGCTCGTGTAGGATGAGCCACTTGGGCATAAACCCAGTGAGTGGGGGCAGCCCCCCTAGCGACAGGAGGAGGAGGGGCGTAATGGCCGTCAGCGCTGGGGTCTTGAATCAGGATAGTGCAAGGGCGTTGAGCGTGGTGGCTTTGGAGGCCTTGAAAACAAGGAAGACAGAAGATGTCATCAGGAAGTAAATAATTAGAGTAAGAAGAGATAAGCCGGGTGAAAACTGCAGGACTAGTGCCATCCAGCCAAGATGAGCGACGGACGAGTAAGCTAGCACTTTGCGAAGCTGAGTCTGGTTAAGCCCGCCTCAGCCCCCGACTAGTGTAGAGAGGATGCCCATGATCAGCAAGGCCGAGGTGACAGGGGGTGTCTGAATCTGCACGAGGAGTGCGAAAGGGGCAAGCTTCTGCCAGGTCGACAAGATTAGACCCGTGGTTAGGTCTAGACCCTGGAGGACTTCTGGAAGCCAGGAGTGGAGCGGGGCCAGTCCCACCTTGAGTGCTAGTGCGGCTACGACTAGAGCAGTAGTTAGAGGGTGGGCGGCCTGGTAGATGTCCCACTGGCCAGTCAGTCATGCGTTGGTTGTGCTAGCAAAGAGTAGAGTAGCTGCAGCGGCAGCCTGGGTGAGAAAGTATTTGGTGGCGGCTTCCACCGCCCGGGGGTGGTGGTGCTGTGCCATAAGGGGCACGATGGCTAGGGTGTTGATCTCCAAGCCTATTCAGGCAAGTAGTCAGTGGGAGCTGGCAAAGGTAATAGTGGTGCCAATTCCTAATCCCATGATGAGGGTTGATAAGATGTAAGGGTTCATTAGTAAAAGCGGGGGTTTCACCGGCATATCTGGGGTATGGGCCCAGGAGCTTGATTAGCTTATTTTACTGGGGGGTGGAGATGGAGGGAATTTAACCCCCGTGGTACACCTTATCAAAGTGGTCCCTTTCAGGCTCGGGCACAGCTCCGGGCAATTTATGATAGTGGAGGCAGGGAGGCCGTGCTGACTGGCAGGGCTAGGTGCCAGATAAGTAGTCCCAGTGTGAGGGGGAGGAAGGCCTTCCAAATGAGATGCATGAGTTGGTCATATCGGAATCGAGGGTAGGCTGCACGGACCCATAAGAACACTAGGGCGAGCATGGTTAGTTTGACCATGATCTTTGCTGAGGCGGCCAAAGGTAGTGAGGGGTCATATGATGTGCCTAGGAATAAAGCTGCGGTGAGAGCGTTCATGAAGAGGATATTGGCGTACTCCGCTAAGAAAAATAGGGCAAAAGGTCCTCCCGCGTATTCCACATTGAAGCCAGAGACCAGCTCTGACTCGCCCTCAGCTAGGTCGAAGGGGGAGCGGTTGGTCTCGGCCAGCGTGGACACAAATCACATGCCCGCGAGCGGGAGGGCTGGGAGAAGCAGTCAGGTGCTTTGTTGGGCAGTGGCAAACACTTGAAGAGAGAACCCGCCGGCGAAGACGATTACGCAAAGCAGGATTAGTCCGAGGCTTACCTCATAAGAGATGGTTTGGGCTACGGCACGGAGGGCCCCTACCAAGGCGTACTTAGAGTTCGATGCCCAGCCCGAGCCGAGAATGGAGTAGACAGCTAGACTTGAAATAGCCAGTACAAACAGAATGTTAAGGCTTAGGTCGGCTAGGGGGTGGGGGAGGGGAATGGGGGCCCATAGAGTTAGAGCAAGGGTTAGAGCCAGGAGGGGTGTGAAGAGGAATAGGGCTTGGGAGGAGGTTGAGGGGCGAAGCGGCTCCTTGATGAAGAGTTTGACCCCGTCAGCGATGGGCTGAAAAATGCCGTAAGGCCCAACTGCATTCGGCCCCTTACGAAGCTGCATGTACCCCAAAACCTTGCGTTCAATTAAGGTTAGGAATGCTACGGCGAGTAGTACAAGAGCGATGACCACAAGGGGGTTGAGGATGTGGGTTAACAGGATGTGAGAGTAATTCATGAGTTAGAGAAAGGAGTTGAACCTTTGTGGGAGGATCTTAGGCCCTCTGCATTAACTACCGGGCTCTGCCACGCTAACATGCTATTATCTAAGCCTGGGTCGCACACCCCGTTGCATGGTTTAGTTGTTGTCACCAGGTGGGGGTTGGGCGTGCTGTAAAGCATGGGCCCCTTTTCCTCGGTCCTTTCGTACTAGAGGAAAATGTGTCATAGATAGAAACTGACCTGGATTGCTCCGGTCTGAACTCAGATCACGTAGGACTTTAATCGTTGAACAAACGAACCCTTAATAGCGGCTGCACCATTAGGATGTCCTGATCCAACATCGAGGTCGTAAACCCCCTTGGCGATATGGGCTCTGGAAGGGGATGGCGCTGTTATCCCTGGGGTAACTTGGTTCGTTGATCGGTTAGTCCGGATCAGTCTAAGTCGAATATTCCGCTGACCAGAGCGGGGGCTCTGGTTTCTAGGAGCGGCGTTGTGGGTTTGGTGGGGAGATCCCTCGTTAGTGCTCCCATTCTTCATGGGGGTTTGATATTCCCCATGGTCGCCCCAACCGAAGACACTAGGGTAGGGCCCATTATGCTTGTTGGCCTTGGGGGAAAGGCTGTTTACATGGACTGCCCTGACGTCTCAAGCTCCACAGGGTCTTCTCGTCTTATGGTTCGATCCCCGCTTCTGCACGGGGAGATCAATTTCACTGACCGGGAAAAGGAGACAGTTAAGCCCTCGTCACGCCTTTCATACAGGTCCTCATTTAAAAGACAAGTGATTGCGCTACCTTAGCACAGTTAAAATACTGCGGCCGTTGAACATAGTGTCACTGGGCAGGCTCGACCTCTTATTCTACAAGCGTTTGCAAGAGGCGATGTTTTTGGTAAACAGGCGAGGCTTGCGGTTTGCCGAGTTCCTTCTTTTCCCTTTAGTCTTTCCTTGGGGCACACCAGTGTGGGGTTAACGGGTAGGGGTGGGTGTTTTTCCAGTCGGTCTGCTTCTTGCCACTTCCCTCTTTTGTTGGGTCCGTTAATCTTCGGCGGCGGGTCCGTGCTGATTTATGCGTGTGCCGGGAGAGGTGCGTACCCTCTTGTTACTCATGCTAGCATTTTTTCTTCTACTGAGTAGAAAAGCCCGGTAGGTTTGGGGGCTTGGGATAGTCTTATTAGTATAGGGGGGCTGGTTTTGCGCTTGAGCTTTAACGCTTTCGGTCCAGGTGGCTGCTTTTAGGCCCACTGAGGCGCAGGTCCCTTGCTCTTGTAGTATAATCCTTTTCCTCCTTAGAAAGTTGTATCTTGGTTCAGAGGGGCTGTACCCCCTGTGAATAACTCCCTGGCCTCCGTCGCTGTCATAATACCATAACATGGTGTGTGAGTGGAGGGGGGTGAGGGGCTGAACTGATATCCATTTTCCGGGCAACCAGCTATAACGGAGTTCGGTAAGTTTGTCACTTCTACTCGAAGATCTTCCCACTCTTTTGCCACAGAGACGGGTTGGCCCTAAAATAGGCTGTCCTGGAGTAGCTCACTTCGTTTCGGGGTGGCGGGCTATGTTGCTTCTTGCTCGCTTATACTGGCTAACTCATGATGCAAAAGGTACGAGGGCCAATCTCTGCTTTTCTTCGCTTTACTGAACTTTTTCACCTCTCTTTCAGCTTTCCCTTGCGGTACTATCTCTATCGCTTCTAGGTCTCTTTCTGTCGCCCATACTAGAGAGGAAAAATGTTTTAGGGGTTGCGGTGAGGCTATCGGGGGTTAATGAATAGCGGGTGGTTGGGTTTGGGTGGTTGAGCTAGCTAGTGGGCTTCAGGCCGACCCGGTTTGCACGGGTGACTTCTCGGTGTAAGGGAGATGCTATACTTCTTAGCTACGTCCTGTATTTATCCAAGCGCACCTTCCGGTACGCTTACCATGTTACGACTTTCCTCCCCTTCGCACATGTCAGGCTTGTTAATTACGGCTGTCTGGGGGCTTGGTGAGGGTGACGGGCGGTATGTGCGCGCTTCAGGGCCGATTTCAGCGGAACACTCTATTTTCCGCTTACAACTAAATCCTCCTTCAGTCTCATGTTTCAACGAGACATCCGTCTTTGCTTCAAGAGCAAATGTAGCCCATTTCTTCCCCACCCATTTACTACACCTCGACCTGACGTTTTGGGCTATGCCAATCTTGCACACGACTTCTCCTTCTCAGGGTAAGCTGACGGCGGCGGTATATAGGTGGATAAGGCAAGGGTGGGTGAGGTTTAACGGGGGTTATCGGTTATAGAACAGGCTCCTCTAGGTGGATGTAAAGCACCGCCAAGTCCTTTGGTTTTTAGACTGGTGTCCGTAATTCCCGGGCGGATGGAATCAGTTAAATTCTATCAATGTTTATGGCTGAGCATAGTGGGGTATCTAATCCCAGTTTGTTCCTCAGCTTTCGTGGAGTCAGGTAGGTTAAAGCCACTTTCGTAGTCGGTCTTCGTGCCATCGAAGGGGCGTATCACAGCCTTGACGGCTTTCGGCTTTAGCTGGGGTACTTCCCTAACCACCCTTTACGCCGCTGTCTGTCAACTTGGGCCTCTCGTATAACCGCGGTGGCTGGCACGAGTTTAACCGGCCCTCTTAGTCTTAACTGAGTAAAGCTTTCGCTCATGGCTTAATGTCTATCACTGCTGACTACCCTTGGGGGTGTGGCTAAACAAGGCGTCTTGGGCTGCCCACTTCGGGGGTGTGCCTGATGCCTACTCCGTGACTTCGTTCGGAAGATTACGGGAATCCTCACAGGGGCGCGGATACTTGCATGTGTAATTTCGACTAGAGCCGACAGTAAGGCCAGGACCAAGCCTTTGTGCCCCCGAGGCCTTGTGAGAGCCCATCTTAACATCTTCAGCGTTATGCTTTCTTTAAGCTACAGTGGC